ACTTGGGTCTATGTCAATTAGAAAAACGAAAAAAGTATTACAAAGTATTATACAGGCCCTGTATAGAATTTCTTGGATCTTCAAAAAAAAATTCTAAGTTTCAGTACAAATAATGATATATATTGTTAATTATTCAATTTTAATTTTAAATGGGGATTCCTTGCTCAAAGATGTTCGTTTGTACGTGTATCATATATATAACACATGAGGCTTGTGATAAGAAAAAAATTTCCGCTCAGATCCGTTTGTGAAAGAGTAGAATGAATGAGAAACATAAAGAATTTTGAATCGCTAACAAAATGATAAAAGATAAATAATTAGGGAGTCAACCGTTTCGTTTTGGGGATAGAGGGACTTGAACCCTCACGATTTCTAAAGTCGACGGATTTTCCTCTTACTATAAATTTCATTGTTGTCGATATTGACATGTATAATGGGACTCTATCTTTATTCTCGTCCGATTAATCAATTCTTAAAAAGATCTATCAGACTATGATGGAGTGAATGATTTGATCAATGAATATTCGATTCTTTTTTCAATTTTTAATCGATTCACAACAATTCTTTCATTTTTCATATAAATATAAAAAAATAAAGATTCGGGCCGTCATTAATCATTTGGAGATAGTATTGCAGTACTATACGTATGCATATAGGTTTATCCTTCATCCTTTCGGAAGTTTCGATGTAAGGATTCCTTTACTAACACAATGCAGCCAACTCCATTTGTTAGAACAGCTTCCATTGAGTCTCTGCACCTATCCTTTTTTATTCTCGGTTTATGAAACCCTTGTTTGTTTTAATAAAACAGGATTTGGCTCAGGATCGCCCATTTTTAATTCCAGGGTTTCTCTGAATTTGAAAGTTCTCACTTGGTAGGTTTCCATACCAAGGCTCAATCCAATTAAGTCCGTAGCGTCTACCAATTTCGCCATATCCCCTTTTTTGTTTTGTGATTAGGATCACATTATGATGCCGTCACCCTTTTTTCTTTCGTTTATATTATGCTGGAACCGTTGAATTCATTAGATACCGGTTCCTATATTTAAAAGTGTTTTCTACTATTCTACTATTTTATTTCTTGTCTATTTTCTTTGATCTCTATCGGAGATCAGTATTTGGTCCAATCAGAAATGATTCTATCATTTCTATATCACATTTCTATATCAGAAATTCAATATAGATATATACCGCATAACATATATATTATACTATATATAAATATAATATATTTATTATACTTAGATATGCCCCTATTTCTATCCGTGTAATTTTTAATACTTGAACGGTCGATTCTTTTTTTTTTTTCATCTTAGCTTTCACCTTTTCGAATGAAACCAGAGGAGTGTTTCATTATGATCTGAATTACACTTTTATCTTTCATTTTATTCTTATCCTTTTCTTAGGGCAGACCCTCTATAACATAACAAAAAAAAGGAAAATTTGAGTATTATTAATTTTAAATTTAATTACTAGCCATAACTAATAAAATGGCTATAAACAATCATTCCGTTAATTTATAATTAGAAGATAATTCTAAATAAAATATATAAAAAAATGAAAATATATTTCATATTTCATATATAATATATATGAAATATAATAAAATATATATGAAATATAATAAAATATATATGAAATATAATAAAATATCAAAAAAACATAGTACTTATAGAATAGTAAAAAAAAATCTTACTATATTAATTAAGCTAATTAAGATATTAATTATCGATAAACATATATTTGAGAAATAGATCGAAATTTAATATTCAAATATCCAATATTTTTGGAAATATTCTTTATATATATTTTATATTTATTTATATATTTATTTATTTTTATATTTATATAAATAATATTTCTTATGAAATAGCTAAGAATGAACAATTAATATCTCAGTAGTTTACTAAATTAGTATATGTGTACAATTTATGTTATGTGAGCCCGCTTAGCTCAGAGGTTAGAGCATCGCATTTGTAATGCGATGGTCATCGGTTCGATTCCGATAGCCGGCTTTTCTACATTTGTTTGATTTTTTACATAATTTAATGGATAATGTGAAATTAAAGTGAAAAACTTCTTTCCCTTTTCCCAAAGGTCACTGATCTATTTCTATTATTTCGTAGGAACTTCCAATTATGAATAAAAATTGGATTGGAGGAGTTCGGTCTCTGTAGAACAAATCAATTAAGATAAGAAAAGAACCCTAAATTTTTATTATTTAAAATTCTTTTTATTTATATAATACAATTATTTATATACAATTAAGGTACGGATATTGATACAATTCCTCTAATTATTTATTCTTTGTAATACTTCAGTAAATTTCGCTTAATTTATCATATTTTAGTTTAGTTTTAATTTTGTTTTATGAAATTTCATAAAAAATAAGGAGTCTTTATGTCGCGTTACAGAGGACCTCGTTTCAAAAAAATCCGTCGTCTGGGGGCTTTACCGGGGCTAACTAGTAAAAAGCCTAGAACCGGAAGCGATCTTAGAAACCAATCGCGCCCCGGCAAAAAATCTCAATACCGTATTCGTTTAGAAGAAAAACAAAAATTGCGCTTTCATTATGGTCTTACAGAACAACAATTACTTAAATACGTTCGGATCGCCGGAAAAGCCAAAGGATCAACAGGTCAGGTTTTACTACAATTACTTGAAATGCGTTTAGATAACATCCTTTTTCGATTAGGTATGGCTTCGACTATTCCTCAAGCCCGCCAATTAGTTAACCACAGACATATTTTAGTTAATGGTCGTATAGTAGATATACCAAGTTATCGCTGCAAACCCCGAGATATTATTACAGTGAGGGATGAGCAAAAATCCAGGGCTCTGATTCAAAATTATCTTGATTCACCCCCCCGTGAGGAATTACCAAAACATTTGACTCTTCACCCATTCCAATATGAAGGATTAGTCAATCAAATAATAGATAGTAAATGGGTCGGTTTGAAAATAAACGAATTGCTAGTTGTAGAATATTACTCTCGTCAGACTTAACCCTAACTAAAATAACAAGGGTTCGGGCAATTTTGCCCCCTTAGTTTTGGCTTAAGTAAAGGGACCGGGGGTAAGTAAGGTAAGGGGTTTCATCTGGGGATTTTTCTCTTATTCATGTATCATAGATCGGTAGGGTATTTTCATTCCTTGTCGATTTTGTCCAGTATTTTTCGTACCACAGAAATTCGGGGTAGGGATAGATAATCTATATCAAAGAAAGGTCTAACTGTTGGAGTATCCATTCTTATTTGATGCATTGCAGTCAGTAACATTGGTGAATCAGTTGACGAGTACGGAAAGAGAGGGATTCGAACCCTCGGTAAACAAAAGTCTACATAGCAGTTCCAATGCTACGCCTTGAACCACTCGGCCATCTCTCCCACATAATGATTATGGCCCAAAAACCGAGTGAATAGTGAGTCATTCATATTATTTTGGATAGGTATGTACATTCAATTTTAACTCTAAAAATAGAAAACTTTTCATCAAAGAAAAATCTTTCCTCCGAGGCTGGGGATAAAGATAAATCCAAAAATTGTAAAATAAGGATATATATCTATTCATGTTTGCGAAGATGGTGTTTCCGCCCTTTCTAATATTTATACCGGATTAAATCACTCAATTGAAACGAATCCAATGATCGATATATTTTTTTTAGACTGTGTTTAATGGATACCTTTAAATCATGATTCTATTTAGTTTACACTATTATTCAATTTTCATAAAAATTATAAAATTCCTTTCCAGTTTTAGATTTTTCAACAACAACTCTTTACTCCAACTTCTTAACCCATAAATTTATTCCAAATTCATGAACCGCCCCCGGATTTTTTTTTATTGATTCCTGTCAAAAAGAAACAATTTGAGTAAAAGGTCTTTCTTTTTATTTTAATGAATCCGTTTTTATGTTATTTCGTACTGCACAATTCCTTTGTTTGTGGGATCGTTTTCTCACGAAAGGGAATTAAAATAAATTATAGAATTAATACACCTATGTCTAGATCTGGGATAAATGGAAATTTTATTGATAAAACCTTTTCAATTGTAGCCAATATCTTATTACGAATAATTCCGACAACTTCGGGAGAAAAAGAGGCATTCACCTATTACAGAGATGGTGCGATTTGATTATTTTTTTTTATATTTTTACCGCTCTCAGTCTTAAGAGAAAGACAACATTATTCGGGATAGGAAGAAAAAAATTATGGAAATAAATCTACGCTTGTTGAAGGTGAAGTTTGTAAATAAAACAACGCCTTCTGTCGTGTATCCCCGATTAATGCAGCCTCAGATGCTTCAATTGTCGATTCTAGAGTATTGAGCGAAAGGTTACACCTATGGGTTAGGTCAACCCTACTCCACTAGTACCAATAGGGGGCATAGGGGAAGAAGCACTACTCCTAGGAATCAACACACGAAAACTTTGTTATAAATTATCCCTTTTCCTTATCAGGATCGGGACTAACAATGGTTGGGACAACAAACATCCATCTCGTTCGTATTTTGGATACCCGTATAACCATCGAAGACTGTTGAAGTGACTAATTCCTGCAAATTAAAGGGCGTTGAAGACAAAGAAATTGTTGGAGTAACTTTTTTTATCTAATACCAACATGCTTGATGTTAAGGAAAGATCTTCTACAAGAAGGTTGGCTAGAGATTTCTTGTAAAAACACCAGCCCCGCTTAGTTTATAATGAGAATATTTCAGTCTTTTTGATTCCATGTATTATTATCATTATGCACATAAAGGAGGAGCCGTATGAGATGAAAATCTCATGTACGGTTCTGAAACGGAGATTCTTTGAATCGAATGACGACCGTAACGGATGTCGGCTCAATCCGAAGGAAATTATGCGGAAGCTTTACAGAATTATTATGAAGCTATGCGACTAGAAATTGATCCTTATGATCGAAGTTATATACTCTATAACATAGGCCTTATCCACACAAGTAACGGGGAACATACGAAAGCTTTGGAATATTATTTTCGGG